GCTAGCGTAGCTTAATACAAAGCATAGCACTGAAGATGCTAAGATGAGTCCTAAAAAACTCCGCATGCACAAAGGCATGGTCCCGACCTTATTATCAGCTCTAACTCAACTTACACATGCAAGTCTCCGCAACCCAGTGAATATGCCCTCAATCCCCCTAACCCGGGGACGAGGAGCGGGCATCAGGCACAAACACCAGCCCAAGACGCCTAGCCAAGCCACACCCCCAAGGGAATTCAGCAGTGATAAACATTAAGCCATAAGTGAAAACTTGACTCAGTTAGTGTTAAGAGGGCCGGTAAAACTCGTGCCAGCCACCGCGGTTAGACGAGAGGCCCTAGTTGATATTATAACGGCGTAAAGGGTGGTTAAGGATAAATAAAAATAAAGTCAAATGGCCCCTTGGCCGTCATACGCTTCTAGGTGCCCGAAACCCTAATACGAAAGTAACTTTAATAAACCCACCTGACCCCACGAAAGCTGAGAAACAAACTGGGATTAGATACCCCACTATGCTCGGCCGTAAACTTAGACATCCGACTACAATTAGATGTCCGCCAGGGTACTACGAGCATTAGCTTAAAACCCAAAGGACCTGACGGTGTCTCAGACCCCCCTAGAGGAGCCTGTTCTAGAACCGATAACCCCCGTTCAACCTCACCACTTCTAGCCACCCCAGCCTATATACCGCCGTCGTCAGCTTACCCTGTGAAGGTAATAAAAGTAAGCAAAATGGACATAACCCAAAACGTCAGGTCGAGGTGTAGCGCATGAAGTGGGAAGAAATGGGCTACATTTTCTAATATAGAATATTACGAACACGCACCATGAAACAGTGCTTGAAGGAGGATTTAGTAGTAAAAAGGAAATAGAGTGTCCCTTTGAACCCGGCTCTGAGACGCGTACACACCGCCCGTCACTCTCCCCTGTCAAAACGCACCGAAAATACCTAATACAACAGCACTGACAAGGGGAGGCAAGTCGTAACACGGTAAGTGTACCGGAAGGTGCACTTGGATCAAACCCAGGACGTGGCTGAGTTAGTCAAGCATCTCACTTACACCGAGAAGACATCCATGCAAATTGGATCGCCCTGAGCCAAACAGCTAGCTTAACTACTTAATAACTAAACAATATAAATAAAATAAAATAAACCAAACTCCAAAAACTAAACCATTCTTTTACCTGAGTATGGGAGACAGAAAAGGTTCCGCCAAAGCAATAGAAACAGTACCGCAAGGGAAAGCTGAAAGAGAAATGAAACAACCCATATAAGCACTAAAAAGCAAAGATTAGACCTTGTACCTTTTGCATCATGATTTAGCCAGTACACCCAAGCAAAGAGACCTTTAGTTTGAAACCCCGAAACCAGGTGAGCTACCCCGAGACAGCCTATTATAGGGCCAACCCGTCTCTGTGGCAAAAGAGTGGGAAGAGCTCCGGGTAGAAGTGACAGACCTACCGAACCTGGTGATAGCTGGTTGCCTAAGAAATGAATAGAAGTTCAGCCTCACACTCCCCAAATCAAACTAAACATAGACAAGACACCAAGAGAAATATGCGAGAGTTAGTCAAAGGGGGTACAGCCCCTTTGATAAAGGACACAACCTTTCCAGGAGGATAAAGATCATAATACACAAAACATACCGTTCTAGTGGGCCTAAAAGCAGCCACCTAAACAGAAAGCGTTAAAGCTCAGACAGAAAAAAGTTTATTATCCCGATAAAAAATCTTACTCCCCTTAATACTATTAGGCCAACCCATGCCCACATGGAAGAGATTATGCTAAAATGAGTAACAAGAAGGCCCGACCTTCTCCAAGCACAAGTGTAAGCCAAACCGGACCAACCATTGGCAACTAACGAACTCAACCCAAGAGAGTAATGTGAACTACAAAAAAACCAAGAAAAACCCACAACTGAACCATCGTTACCCCCACACTGGAGTGCTGCAAGGAAAGACTAAAAGAAAGGGAAGGAACTCGGCAAACACTAAGCCTCGCCTGTTTACCAAAAACATCGCCTCCTGCAACACAACCAAGTATAGGAGGTCCAGCCTGCCCAGTGACTACAAGTTCAACGGCCGCGGTATTTTGACCGTGCAAAGGTAGCGCAATCACTTGTCTTTTAAATAGAGACCTGTATGAATGGCCAAACGAGGGCTTAACTGTCTCCCCTTTCAAGTCAGTGAAATTGATCTACCCGTGCAGAAGCGGGTATAATTATACAAGACGAGAAGACCCTTTGGAGCTTAAGGTACAAAACTCAACCACGTCGAGCAACTCAATAAAAAGCAAAAACTTTGTGGAACATGAAATTTTACCTTCGGTTGGGGCGACCACGGAGGAAAAATAAGCCTCCAAGTGGACTGGGAAAATCCTCCTAAAACTAAGAGAGACATCTCTAAGCCACAGAACATCTGACCAAATATGATCCGGCTGACATAAGCCGATCAACGAACTAAGTTACCCTAGGGATAACAGCGCAATCCTCTCCCAGAGTCCATATCGACGAGAGGGTTTACGACCTCGATGTTGGATCAGGACATCCTAATGGTGCAGCCGCTATTAAGGGTTCGTTTGTTCAACGATTAAAGTCCTACGTGATCTGAGTTCAGACCGGAGCAATCCAGGTCAGTTTCTATCTGTAACGCTACTTTTCCTAGTACGAAAGGATCGGAAAAAGGGGGCCCATACTTAAAGCACGCCCCACCCCTAATTTATGAAAACAAATAAACAAAATAAAGGGAGAGCCAAAACCCCAGCTACCCAAAATAAGGACATACTGGGGTGGCAGAGCATGGTAAATTGCGAAAGGCCTAAGCCCTTTTAACCAGAGGTTCAAATCCTCTTCCCAGTTTATGCTAAACACCCTAATAACCCATCTAATCAACCCCCTAACCTACATTGTACCAGTACTTCTAGCAGTAGCCTTCCTCACACTAATTGAACGAAAAGTACTAGGATACATACAACTACGAAAAGGACCAAACGTAGTAGGCCCCTATGGATTACTACAACCCATCGCCGACGGAGTAAAACTCTTCATCAAAGAGCCCATTCGCCCATCCACATCATCCCCATTTCTATTCCTAGCTGCCCCAGTACTTGCACTAACCCTAGCCATAACCCTGTGAGCACCAATACCCATACCCCACCCAGTAACCGACCTCAACCTAGGTATCCTATTTATCCTAGCCCTGTCAAGCCTCGCAGTATACTCAATCCTAGGATCAGGATGAGCATCTAATTCAAAATACGCACTAATTGGAGCCCTACGGGCCGTAGCCCAAACAATTTCATATGAAGTTAGCCTAGGACTAATCCTTCTATCCGTAATTATTTTTTCAGGAGGATATACCCTACAAACATTTAACATCGCCCAAGAAAGTATTTGACTGCTCATCCCCGCCTGACCTTTAGCCGCAATATGATATATCTCAACACTAGCCGAAACAAACCGAGCACCATTCGACCTAACAGAAGGGGAATCAGAACTAGTATCTGGTTTCAACGTAGAATATGCAGGAGGGCCCTTCGCACTCTTCTTCCTGGCCGAATACGCTAACATCCTTCTAATAAATACACTCTCAGCCGTCCTATTTCTAGGGGCCTCACACATCCCAAACATCCCAGAACTCACAACAATTAATCTTATAACTAAAGCTGCACTACTATCCATTCTATTCCTGTGAGTACGAGCCTCCTACCCACGATTCCGATATGACCAGCTAATACACTTAGTATGAAAAAACTTCCTTCCCCTCACACTCGCCTTCGTACTATGACACACCGCCCTGCCAATCGCACTGGCAGGGCTCCCCCCACAACTATAATCAAGGAACTGTGCCTGAGTACCAAAGGACCACTTTGATAGAGTGAATTACAGGGGTTAAAATCCCCTCAGTTCTTAGAAAAAAGGGAATCGAACCCATACCCAAGAGATCAAAACTCTTAGTGCTTCCTTTACACCACTTTCTAATGGTGGGGTCAGCTAATAAAGCTTTCGGGCCCATACCCCGAACATGATGGTTAAAGTCCCTCCTCCGCCAATGAACCCATACGTACTCACAACCCTGCTATCTAGCCTAGGACTAGGAACTACCCTAACCTTCGCTAGCTCTCACTGACTCCTAGCCTGAATGGGCCTAGAAATTAATACACTAGCAATCACCCCCCTAATAGCGCAACATCACCACCCCCGTGCAGTAGAGGCAACTACAAAATACTTCCTAACCCAAGCCACCGCAGCAGCAATAATCCTATTTGCAAGCACAACAAATGCCTGACTAACAGGAGAATGAAGCATTAACGATCTATCAAACCCCATCGCCAGCACAATATTTATAGCTGCCCTAGCACTTAAAATTGGACTCGCACCAATACACTTCTGAATACCAGAAGTCCTACAAGGACTAGACCTGCTAACAGGACTCATCCTATCCACCTGACAAAAACTCGCCCCATTTGCACTCATCATCCAAACAGCCCAAACTATCGACCCATCACTACTAACACTATTAGGAGTTACTTCTACATTAGTGGGAGGATGAGGGGGACTAAACCAAACCCAACTACGAAAAATCCTAGCCTACTCATCAATTGCACACATAGGATGAATAATTATTGTAATTCAATACGCCCCACAACTCACCCTAATTGCACTAGGAACATACATCATCATAACCTCCGCAGCATTCCTAACCCTAAAAATATCACTAACAACAAAAATCAACACACTTGCAACAACCTGATCAAAAAGTCCCACCCTGACATCAACTACCGCCCTAGTCCTACTCTCATTAGGAGGCCTACCACCACTCACAGGATTCATACCAAAATGACTAATCCTTCAAGAACTGACAAAACAAGACCTCCCTATTGTCGCAACAACCATAGCCCTAACCGCCCTAATCAGCCTATATTTCTACTTACGACTTTGCTACGCAATAACACTGACTATTTCCCCAAACACAGTCAACTCGACAACCCCCTGACGAACCCAAACAACCCAAACCTCTCTATCCCTAGCCCTATTTACCACAACCGCCCTCGGACTACTACCAATAACCCCAACTATTCTAACACTAACCGCCTAGGGACTTAGGATAATATTTTAGACCAAAAGCCTTCAAAGCTCTAAGTAGAAGTGAAAATCTTCTAGTCCCTGACTAAGACCTACGAGAGATTAACTCGCATCTCCTGATTGCAAATCAGACACTTTCATTAAGCTAAGACCTTACTAGATGGGAAGGCCTCGATCCTACAAACTCTTAGTTAACAGCTAAACGCTCAAGCCAGCGAGCATCCATCTACTTTTCCCGCCGCCTTACAAGCAATAAGGCGGGAAAAGCCCCGGCAGAGTATTAGTCTACGTCTTTGGATTTGCAATCCAATGTGTTCTTCACCACGGAGCTGATAGGAAGAGGACTCAAACCTCTGTCTTCGGGGCTACAACCCACCGCCTAAACACTCGGCTACCCTACCTGTGGCAATCACGCGCTGATTCTTCTCTACCAACCACAAAGACATTGGCACCCTTTATCTTGTATTTGGTGCCTGAGCCGGAATAGTGGGAACCGCCCTAAGCCTCCTCATTCGGGCCGAACTTAGCCAACCCGGATCACTTCTAGGTGATGACCAAATTTACAATGTTATCGTCACTGCCCACGCCTTCGTAATAATTTTCTTTATAGTAATGCCTATCCTTATTGGAGGATTTGGAAACTGACTTGTACCACTAATAATTGGAGCCCCAGACATGGCATTCCCACGAATAAACAACATAAGCTTCTGATTATTACCCCCATCATTCTTGTTACTATTAGCCTCCTCTGGTGTTGAAGCCGGGGCCGGAACAGGGTGAACAGTATACCCACCTCTCGCAGGAAACCTAGCCCACGCAGGAGCATCAGTAGACCTGACAATTTTCTCACTTCATCTAGCAGGTGTTTCATCGATTCTGGGAGCGATTAACTTTATTACTACAACCATTAATATGAAGCCCCCAGCCATCTCCCAATATCAAACACCCCTGTTCGTCTGGTCCGTACTTGTAACCGCCGTGCTACTCCTTCTGTCATTACCTGTCCTAGCTGCCGGAATTACAATGCTCCTGACAGATCGAAACCTCAACACCACATTCTTCGACCCGGCAGGCGGAGGGGATCCAATCCTTTACCAACATCTATTCTGATTCTTCGGTCACCCAGAAGTTTATATTCTTATCCTTCCGGGATTCGGAATTATCTCTCACGTTGTAGCCTACTACTCAGGTAAAAAAGAACCGTTTGGTTATATAGGAATAGTTTGAGCTATAATGGCTATCGGCCTTTTAGGTTTCATTGTATGAGCCCATCATATGTTTACCGTTGGAATAGATGTAGACACTCGTGCATACTTTACATCCGCAACAATAATTATCGCAATTCCAACAGGTGTAAAAGTATTTAGCTGATTAGCCACACTTCATGGAGGATCAGTTAAATGAGAAACTCCTATACTATGAGCTTTAGGGTTCATTTTCCTATTCACAGTAGGCGGCCTCACAGGAATTGTCCTATCAAACTCATCACTTGATATCGTCCTTCATGACACCTATTATGTAGTAGCACATTTCCATTACGTATTATCAATAGGTGCTGTATTCGCTATCATAGCAGCCTTCGTGCACTGATTCCCCCTACTAACCGGGTATACCCTCCACAGTACCTGAACAAAAATCCACTTTGGGGTCATATTTATTGGAGTAAACCTTACATTCTTCCCACAACACTTCCTAGGCCTAGCAGGTATGCCACGACGATATTCTGACTACCCAGACGCCTACGCCCTATGAAACACGGTATCATCCATTGGATCATTAATTTCTTTAGTAGCAGTAATCATATTCCTATTTATCTTATGAGAAGCCTTTGCCGCTAAACGAGAAGTATTATCTGTAGAACTAACAACAACAAACGTAGAATGGCTCCACGGCTGCCCCCCTCCTTACCACACATACGAGGAACCAGCATTCGTCCAAATTCAATCAAATTAACGAGAAAGGGAGGAATTGAACCCCCATATGCTGGTTTCAAGCCAGCCACATAACCACTCTGTCACTTCCTTCTAAAGACATTAGTAAAATGTAAATTACACCACCTTGTCAAGGTGAAATCGCAGGTTAAATCCCTGCATGTCTTAAACCTAAAACTTAATGGCACACCCAACACAACTAGGATTCCAAGACGCGGCATCACCCGTTATAGAAGAACTTCTTCACTTCCACGACCACGCATTAATAATTGTTTTCCTAATTAGCACCTTAGTGTTATACATTATTATTGCAATGGTGTCAACCAAACTTACTAACAAATATATTCTAGACTCTCAAGAAATCGAAATCGTATGAACTATTTTACCAGCCGTCATTTTAGTATTAATCGCCCTGCCCTCCCTACGCATTCTATATCTTATAGACGAAATTAACGACCCCCACCTAACAATTAAAGCGATAGGACACCAATGATACTGAAGCTATGAATACACAGATTACGAAAACCTAGGATTTGACTCTTATATGGTACCAACCCAAGACCTCATCCCAGGACAATTCCGACTCCTAGAAACAGACCACCGAATAGTTGTCCCAATAGAATCCCCAATCCGTATTTTAGTGTCCGCTGAAGACGTACTACACTCTTGAGCTGTCCCATCTCTAGGCGTAAAAATGGACGCAGTCCCAGGACGACTAAATCAAACCGCCTTCATCGCCTCACGCCCAGGAGTGTTCTATGGACAATGCTCCGAAATTTGTGGGGCCAATCACAGCTTTATACCAATTGTAGTTGAAGCAGTACCACTAGAACACTTCGAAAACTGATCCTCATTAATACTAGAAGACGCCTCGCTAGGAAGCTAAATATTGGACAAAGCATTGGCCTTTTAAGCCAAAGATTGGTGATTCCCGACCACCCCTAGTGAAATGCCACAATTAAACCCCGGCCCCTGATTCGCAATCCTAGTGTTCTCCTGATTAATTTTCTTAACCATCATCCCAACTAAAATCTTAAGCCACACCACACCAAATGAGCCAACTCCAGTAAGTGCTGAAAAACACAAAACTGAATCCTGAGACTGACCATGATAGTAAGCTTCTTTGACCAATTTGCAAGCCCATCATACCTGGGAATCCCATTATTTGTTATCGCAATTGCACTGCCCTGGGTACTTTATCCAACCTCATCATCTCGATGAATTAATAATCGACTCACCACAGTCCAAGGATGGTTTATTAACCGATTCACAAACCAATTAATACTACCACTAAATGTAGGAGGTCATAAATGAGCATTATTACTAACTTCCCTAATAATTTTCTTAATTACAATCAACATGCTCGGTCTACTACCATACACCTTCACACCCACAACACAACTATCACTTAACATAGGATTTGCCGTGCCACTATGACTTGCCACAGTAATTATTGGAATGCGTAATCAACCAACAGTCGCCCTGGGTCACCTACTACCAGAAGGAACACCCATCCCACTGATTCCAGTACTAATTATTATCGAAACAATTAGCCTATTTATCCGACCACTAGCCCTAGGAGTCCGACTTACAGCCAACCTAACCGCAGGTCACCTACTAATTCAACTCATCGCCACAGCTGTATTTGTCCTGTTACCTATAATGCCAACAGTAGCAATCCTAACCGCCACCGTACTCTTCCTGCTCACACTACTAGAAGTCGCAGTAGCAATAATTCAAGCTTATGTCTTTGTACTTCTTTTAAGCCTATACCTGCAAGAAAACGTCTAATGGCCCACCAAGCACACGCCTATCATATAGTCGATCCAAGCCCATGACCACTAACCGGAGCTATCGCTGCCCTACTAATAACATCCGGCTTAGCAATCTGATTCCACTTCCACTCAACAACACTAATAACCCTAGGAATAATCCTCCTGCTTCTAACCATATACCAATGATGACGCGATATTATCCGAGAAGGAACCTTCCAAGGCCACCACACCCCTCCAGTACAAAAAGGGTTACGATATGGAATAATTCTATTTATCACTTCCGAAGTATTCTTCTTTCTAGGATTCTTCTGAGCCTTCTACCATTCAAGCCTAGCACCAACACCAGAATTAGGAGGATGTTGACCCCCAACGGGAATTATTACACTCGACCCATTTGAAGTACCACTCCTCAACACAGCAGTACTACTGGCATCCGGAGTTACAGTTACATGAGCCCACCACAGCATTATGGAAGGAGAACGCAAACAAGCCATCCAATCCTTAGCATTAACCATCTTACTAGGATTCTACTTTACTGCACTTCAAGCCATAGAATACTATGAAGCGCCCTTCACAATCGCAGACGGAGTTTACGGCTCAACATTCTTCGTAGCTACAGGATTCCACGGACTTCACGTTATCATTGGATCAACCTTCCTAGCAGTATGCCTTCTACGCCAAATCCAATACCACTTCACATCTGAACACCACTTTGGCTTCGAAGCCGCTGCCTGATACTGACACTTTGTCGACGTAGTATGACTATTCCTATACGTATCTATCTATTGATGAGGCTCATAATCTTTCTAGTATTAAAGTTAGTACAAGTGACTTCCAATCACACAGTCTTGGTTAAACCCCAAGGAAAGATAATGAATCTAGTTACAACCATTCTAATTATTACAATAGCCCTATCCTTAATTCTAGCAACCGTGTCTTTCTGACTTCCACAAATAAACCCAGACGCAGAAAAATTATCGCCATATGAATGCGGATTTGACCCACTAGGATCCGCCCGACTACCATTCTCCCTTCGCTTCTTCCTAGTAGCAATTCTGTTCCTCCTCTTTGATTTAGAAATTGCCCTCCTACTCCCACTACCCTGAGGAGATCAACTTCATAACCCCACCGGAACATTCTTCTGAGCTACAACAGTCCTAATCTTACTAACCCTAGGACTAATTTACGAATGAACCCAAGGTGGCCTAGAATGAGCAGAGTAGGGAGTTAGTCCAAAACAAGACCTCTGATTTCGGCTCAGAAGATCGTGGTTTAATTCCACGACCCCCTTATGACACCCGTACATTTCAGCTTTAGCTCAGCATTTATTTTAGGTTTAATAGGACTAGCATTTCACCGAACCCACCTACTCTCCGCACTTCTGTGCCTAGAGGGAATGATACTATCCCTATTTATTGCACTAGCCCTGTGAGCACTACAATTCGAATCCACAGGATTCTCGACAGCCCCTATATTACTCTTAGCCTTTTCTGCTTGTGAAGCAAGCACTGGCCTAGCACTATTAGTTGCCACTGCCCGCACCCATGGCACTGATCGACTACAAAACCTCAACCTCTTACAATGCTAAAAGTACTAATTCCCACAATCATACTATTCCCAACAATCTGACTGACCTCCTCCAAATGACTGTGAACAACCACTACTACACACAGCCTCCTAATCGCCTTAATCAGCCTGACATGACTAAAATGAACATCCGAAGCCGGATGAACCTCCTCCAACATATACTTAGCCACAGACCCCCTATCAACCCCCCTCCTAGTACTAACATGCTGATTACTCCCACTTATAATCCTAGCCAGCCAAAACCATATTAACCCCGAGCCAATTAGCCGACAACGCTTATACATCTCACTCCTTGCCTCACTACAAACTTTTCTAATTATAGCATTTGGCGCCACAGAAATTATTATATTCTACATCATATTTGAAGCCACACTCATCCCAACCCTTATTATTATCACCCGATGAGGAAATCAAACCGAACGACTCAATGCAGGGACTTATTTCCTATTCTACACCTTAGCGGGATCACTCCCACTCTTAGTTGCCCTACTCCTTCTCCAACAATCCACAGGAACACTATCAATACTAGTACTCCAATACTCACAACCCCTACAACTCAATTCTTGAGGTCATATAGCCTGATGAGCCAGCTGCCTAATCGCATTTTTAGTTAAAATACCACTATACGGAGTCCACCTGTGACTACCAAAAGCACACGTAGAGGCCCCCGTAGCAGGATCAATGGTACTAGCAGCAGTCCTACTAAAACTCGGCGGATATGGAATAATACGTATAATAGTAATACTAGATCCCCTATCAAAAGAGCTAGCCTACCCATTCATCATTCTAGCCCTCTGAGGAATTATCATAACCGGATCAATTTGCCTCCGACAAACAGACCTAAAGTCACTAATTGCTTACTCCTCCGTCAGCCATATAGGATTAGTAGCAGGAGGAATCCTAATTCAAACCCCATGAGGATTCTCAGGAGCAATCATCCTAATAATTGCTCACGGACTAGTATCCTCAGCACTATTCTGCTTAGCTAACACAGCCTACGAGCGAACCCATAGTCGAACGATAATCCTTGCCCGAGGATTACAAGTGGTTTTCCCACTAACTGCAGTATGATGATTCATCGCCAATCTGGCCAACCTAGCACTCCCACCACTACCCAACTTAATAGGAGAACTCATAATCATCACAACACTGTTCAACTGATCCCCATGAACAATTTTACTTACCGGCTTAGGAACACTAATTACAGCTGGCTACTCCCTATACATATTCCTCATGTCACAACGAGGCCCGACACCAAACCACATCACAGGACTCCAACCATTTCACACCCGAGAACACTTACTGATAGCCCTACACCTAATTCCCGTCATCCTACTAGTGACAAAACCAGAACTCATATGAGGATGATGCTATTGTAAGTATAGTTTAACCAAAACATTAGATTGTGATTCTAAAGACAGGAGTTAAAATCCCCTTACTCACCAAGGAAGAACAGAAAATAGTAAGTACTGCTAATCCTTACACACCATGGTTAAAATCCACGGCTTCCTTGCGCTTTTAAAGGATAACAGCTCATCCATTGGTCTTAGGAACCAAAAACTCTTGGTGCAAATCCAAGTGAAAGCTAAAATGACACTAATCATACACTCATCACTCCTTCTAATCTTTTTCATCTTAGTATACCCACTACTCACCACATTAAACCCCAACCAACAAAAATCCAACATGGCAGAAATAACCAAAATTGCCGTTAGTTCCGCATTCTTCATTAGCCTCCTCCCACTAATAATTTTTCTAAACCTAAAAACAGAAGGCATCATCACAAACTGACAATGAATAAACACCCAAACATTCGACGTAAACATCAGCTTTAAATTCGACCACTACTCCTTAATTTTCACCCCAATTGCCTTATACGTCACCTGATCAATCCTAGAATTTGCATTATGATATATACACTCTGACCCCAACATCGACCGATTCTTTAAATACTTACTCACATTCCTAGTAGCCATAATTATTTTAGTTACAGCCAACAACATATTCCAACTATTCATTGGTTGAGAAGGAGTAGGAATCATATCATTCCTACTTATCGGATGATGACATGGACGAGCAGATGCTAACACAGCAGCCCTCCAAGCTGTCATCTATAACCGAGTAGGAGACATTGGATTAATTATAACTATGGCCTGGTTCGCAATAAACCTCAACTCCTGAGAAATTCAACAAATCTTTGTCTTATCAAAAGACTTTGACATAACAATCCCCCTGATAGGACTTGCCCTAGCAGCAACAGGAAAATCAGCCCAATTTGGCCTCCACCCCTGACTTCCATCCGCCATGGAAGGCCCTACACCAGTATCCGCCCTACTCCACTCGAGCACCATAGTTGTTGCAGGAATTTTCCTGCTAATCCGCCTCCATCCACTCATAGAAAACAACCAACTAGCCCTAACTACCTGCCTCTGCCTAGGAGCACTAACCTCCCTATTCACAGCCACCTGCGCCCTTACCCAAAACGACATCAAAAAAATTGTGGCTTTCTCAACATCAAGTCAACTAGGATTAATAATAGTCACAATTGGATTAAATCAACCACAACTAGCATTCCTCCACATTTGCACCCATGCCTTTTTTAAGGCCATATTATTCCTATGTTCAGGATCAATCATTCACAGCCTAAACGATGAACAAGACATCCGAAAAATAGGAGGCTTACTCAATATTATACCCGCCACCTCAACTTACTTCACAATCGGCAGCCTGGCCCTAACAGGAACCCCATTCCTGGCAGGATTTTTCTCAAAAGACGCAATTATTGAAGCCTTAAACACCTCTTACCTAAACGCCTGAGCCCTAACCCTAACACTAATTGCCACATCATTCACCGCAGTATACAGCTTTCGGCTAGTATACTTTGTAATCATAGGAACCCCACGATTCCTGCCCTTATCCCCAATCAACGAAAACAACCCATTAGTAATCAACTCAATTAAGCGACTCGCCTGAGGAAGCATCATTGCAGGACTTATCATTACTCAAAACTTCCTACCAATAAAAACACCAATCATAACAATACCAACCACCCTAAAAACTGCCGCCCTCATAGTAACAATTACAGGCCTATTAGTAGCCATAGAGCTAGCTAACATAACAAGCAAACAAGTAAAAATTACCCCAACAACCTCCACACACCACTTCTCAAACATACTAGGATTTTTCCCCACAATTATTCACCGACTCCTTCCAAAACTCAAACTCACCCTAGGACAATCAGCCGCCACCCAACTCGACAAAACATGACTCGAGACAATCGGACCAAAAGGCCTAGCACTAACACAAACAACTATAGCAAAAATCACAAACGACATCACACGAGGAATAATCAAAACATACCTAACTATTTTCCTCCTAACCCTAATCCTAGCCACCATCCCCGCCCTCCTCTAAACCGCACGAAGAGCCCCCCGACTTAGACCACGAGTAAGCTCCAACACAACAAGCAAGGTCAAAAGCAATACCCAAGCACAAATAACTAACATACCCCCACCAGACGAATATATTACAGCTACACCACTAATATCACCACGTAAAATAGAAAACTCCTTCAACCCATCCACAACCACTCACGAACCCTCATACCAACCCCCCCAAAAAATCCCCGCCGCTAAACCAACCCCCAGCAAGTAAACTAAAACATAACCCAATACAGAACGACTGCCCCAGGCTTCTGGAAAAGGCTCAGCGGCTAAAGCGGCCGAGTAAGCAAAAACCACAAGCATCCCCCCTAAATAAATTAAGAAAAGAACCAAAGATAAAAAAGAACCCCCATGACCAACCAAAACCCCACACCCAACCCCAGCTGCAACTACCAAACCAAGAGCAGCAAAATAAGGCGTAGGATTAGAAGCAACAGCAACTAAACCTACAACCAAAGCTATTAATAACAAAAACATAAAATAGGTCATAATTCTTGCTCAGACTTTAACCGAGACCAATGACTTGAAGAACCACCGTTGTTATTCAACTACAAGAACCACTAATGGCAAGCCTACGAAAAACACACCCCCTTATTAAAATCGCTAACGACGCACTAGTCGACCTACCAACACCATCCAACATTTCAACATTATGAAACTTTGGATCTCTCCTGGGACTATGCTTAGCTACTCAAATCCTAACCGGCCTATTCTTAGCAATACACTACACCTCAGACATCTCAACCGCATTCTCATCAGTCACCCACATCTGCCGAGACGTAAACTACGGCTGATTAATCCGCAATATACACGCTAACGGAGCATCATTCTTCTTCATCTGTATCTACATACACATCGCCCGAGGCCTGTACTACGGATCCTACTTATATAAAGAAACCTGAAACATTGGCGTGGTCCTCCTGCTACTAGTCATAATAACAGCTTTCGTTGGCTACGTCCTCCCATGAGGACAAATATCCTTTTGAGGCGCCACAGTAATTACAAACCTCCTATCCGCCGTACCATATATAGGAGACATACTAGTTCAATGGATCTGAGGTGGATTCTCAGTAGACAACGCAACACTAACACGATTCTTCGCATTTCACTTTTTACTACCATTCATCATCGCTGCCATAACTGTCCTCCACCTCCTATTCCTCCACGAAACAGGATCAAACAACCCAGTTGGACTAAACTCAGACGCAGACAAAATCTCTTTCCACCCATACTTCTCATATAAAGACCTCCTTGGGTTCGTAATTATGCTGTTAGCTCTCACGCTACTAGCATTATTCTCCCCTAACCTGTTAGGAGATCCAGAAAACTTCACCCCCGCCAACCCCCTAGTCACCCCTCCACACATTAAACCAGAATGATACTTTTTATTTGCTTACGCAATCCTACGATCAATCCCAAACAAACTCGGAGGCGTTCTCGCACTACTATTCTCAATCCTTGTATTAATAGTAGTGCCACTACTACACACCTCAAAACAACGAGGATTAACATTTCGCCCAATTACCCAATTCCTATTCTGAACCTTAGTAGCAGACATAATCATCTTAACATGGATTGGGGGCATACCAGTGGAACACCCATTTATCGTCATTGGACAAATTGCATCCATCTTATACTTCGCACTATTCCTCATTTTTATCCCACTAGCAGGATGACTAGAAAATAAAGCACTAAAATGAGCTTGCCCTAGTAGCTTAGTACTAAAAGCATCGGTCTTGTAATCCGAAGATCGGAGGTTAAACTCCTCCCTAGCGCCCAGAAAAAGGAGATTTTAACTCCCACCCCTGGCTCCCAAAGCCAGAATTCTAAACTAAACTATTTCCTGGAGTTTAACCACTCCCTTTATGGTTTAGTACATAATATGCATGATTTTACACTAATGTACTAATACATGTATGTATTATCACCAAACCGCTATTTTAACCATAAAGCAGGTACTTACCTGCTAAGGTATACATAAAACACATTTTTAATACTCAAAATAAAATTATTTGGACCCGGGTAATATATTTATCCCCAAAAAACTGTATCTCAAATTTTTCCTTGAAATAACCAACATAAAATTCCAACAAAACATATTAATGTAGTAAGAAACCACCAACTAATTTATATTAAGGAATATCATGCATGATAGAATCAGGGACAATAACTGTGAGGGTCGCACAAAATGAACTATTACTGGCATCTGGTTCCTATTTCAGGAACATAACTGTAATATTCCACTTTCGGATAATTATACTGGCATCTGATTAATGGTGTAGTACATATGGTTCATTACCCCACATGCTTAAGCGTTCTTTTATATGCATAAGGTATTTTTTTTTGGTTTCCCTTCATTTACATTTCAGAGTGCAGGCACAAATGTTGATTTAAGGTTGAACATTTTCCTTGTATGTGATAATATAAATTAATTCTTGTAAGACATAATTTAAGAATTACATAAACTTAATTCAAGTGCATAACATGTATATCTCTTGTTCAACTTATCCTTATATAGTGCCCCCTTTGGTTTTTGCGCGACAAACCCCCCTACCCCCCTACGCTCAGCGAATCCTGTTATCCTTGTCAAACCCCGAAACCAAGGAGGACCCAAGAACGTGTAAGCCAACAAGTTGAGGTAAAAAAAGACATCCGCATATATATATATATATATATATATATGCATCGGTTTTTTAACCGCAATTCACCACTAACCTAAAAGTCTCTACTAAAAACCCCCAAAAAACAGCTCGGCACTAAATATTCTAATATTATTAACCA